TTCGACCCAATGCTTTATTTCTGTCTTAGTTGATCCTGATTCGACATTAGAAGTATATTGATTGTTCCCTAATAACCGAATACTTTTTTCGGTAAATACCGCATATTTGATTCCATCCATTGTTTTTACCCAGTATCGATAAGAATTCTAGTTGTTATTGTTCATATGTTATGTTATAATATATATATATATATTATACCAATTGGTTATGTATGGATGATGAGATTCCATTGATACGGAGGCAATTCGAATAGACTTATTGAACGTTCGCATTGGCGTGCATCCAGTAGGAATTGAACCTACGAGTTTCCCAATTATGAGTTGGGCGCTTTAACCATTCAGCCATGGATGCTTAACAGGGATCATAATGCTAAATCGAAATAACAGGAAAGGTGTTCACATTATATACACATTATACATTGACATAGTAGGAATTATGCTCTAAATGAAATAAGCAAATTCCAGTTGAAATTATTATTAGGATTCTGAATGAAAAAGATTAGGATTATGAATGAAAAAGAGGATCAATTGAGACACTGGATCTGGGAATTCAGAGAGATATTCAGAGAGATTAAGAATTCTCACTATTTATTAGATTCATGGATGAAATTCAGTTCTGTGCAATCTTTCGCTCGCATTTTTTTTGACCAAGAACGTTTTATGAGACTCTTTGACCCCCGAATTTTCAGTATCCTACTTTCACGGGGTTCAAGAAGCAATCCATATTTCACGATCAAGGGTGTAGTACTGTTTGTAGTAGCGGTCCTTATATGTCGTATTAACAATCGAAAGATGATCGAAAGAAAAACCTTCCTTTTGATGCGGCTTCTTCCTATACCTACGAATCCGATTGGACCCATAAATGATAAATTGGAAGAATCTTTTTGGTCTTCCAATCTCAAAAGATTGAGTGTTTTCCTTCTGCATTTTCCAAAAGGGAAAAAGATTTCTGAGAATTGTTTCATGGATCCGCAAGAGAGTACTTGGGTTCTCCCAATAAATAAAAGAAATCCAAAGTCTATCATGCGGGAATCCAACCGGGGTTCGCGGTGGTGGAGGAAGCGGGTCGGAAAAAAGAGGGATCCCAGATACGGATATAAGATATCTAATGAAACCGTAGCTGGAATTGAGATCTCATTCAAAGAGAAAGATAGCAAATATATGGAGTTTCTTTTTTTAGCTTATACGGATAATCCGGTCCCCAAGGATCCTGAGTGGGAATTTTTGGATGGTCTTTCTGCGAGGAAGGAGCGAAACATGCAAAACAGGAATTCGGATTCATTCGAAATGTTAGGGAAATACTGGATTTCTCAACTCATGTCTGTTTTTTGTGAAAAAAGACCTATTGAAGGGGAGGGTTTCCTCAAACAACAAGGAGCTGAGGCAACTATTCAATCAAATGATATTGAGCATCTCTTCTCGAGAAACAAGTTGGGTGGTTCTTTTTCTTTGCAAAATAGTGCTCAATTTCATATGTGGCAATTCCGCCTAGATCTTTGCTGGGGGAAGCATATGCACGGCTTGGATTTTTTTAGGAACAACGTATCGATAGATTGGTTAGACAATGTGTGGTTGGTAAACAAGGATCCGTTTTTTAGGAAGGTACGGAATGTATCGTCAAATATTCAATATGATTCTACAAGATCCATTTTCACGAATTCTAGCCAATTGAAAGGATCTTCTGATCAATTCAGAGATCATTTCGATTCCATTAGAAATGAGGATTCAGAATATCACAAATTGATCGAAGAGATTCAGCAACTAAAAGAAGAAGAAGAATCGATTCTTGAAGGAGAAGAAGAATCGATTCTTGAAGAAGAATCGATTCTTGGGGATCCTTCCTTTCTTCAAACGGAACGAACAGAAATAAAATCAGATCGATTCCCGAAAAGCCTTTTTGGATCTTCCTCAATGTCTCCGAAAGGTGAAAAGCAGATGAAGAATCACCCGCTTCCGGAAGAAACTGAAGCGCTTCCGGAAGAAACTGAAGAATTTCTTGGGAATTCTATTGGGAATTCTAGAGGATCAATTCCTTCTTTTTTCTCTGACAGATGGTCAGAAATTCATCTGGGTTCGAATCCTACTAAGGGGTCCACTAGAGATCAGAAGAAAAAACAAGATGTTTCTTTTGCCCCCTTCAGGCGAGCGGAAAATAAAGAAAAGGTTGAGATATTCAAGATAATTACGTATTTACTAAATACCGTCTCAATTCATCCTATTTCATTAGATCGGGGATGTGATATGGTTCCGAAGGATGAACCAGATATAGAGAGTTCGAATAAGATTTCATTCTTGAACAAAAATCCATTTTTGGGTTTCTTTCATCTATGGAACAAAGGGGGATCCACGTTACGCCACGATTTTGAATCAGAAGAGAGATTTCAAGAAATGGCAGATCTAGTCACTCTATCAATAACCGAGCCGGATCTGGTGTATCATAGGCTTTCTATTGATTCCTGCGGATTGGATCAAAAAAAATTGGCCAGAGATGAATCGAAAAAGGAATCCTTATTGGTTCTACCCCCTCTTTTTTATGAAGAGTCGGTCCAGATCTACTGCGGGAATGATTTGGAAGATGCAAAACAAAAAATGGTGCGATTTGCTAGGAAGAACATAATGGAGGCAGTCAATCAATATGGATTGATCCGAAATCGGATTCAAATCCAATATAGCACTTGTGGATACATAAGAAATGTATTGGAAGATGCAAAACAAAAAATGGTGCGATTTGCTAGGAAGAACATAATGGAGGCAGATCGATTGATCCGAAATCGGATTCAAATCCAATATAGCACTTGTGGATACATAAGAAATGTATTGGAAGATGCAAAACAAAAAATGGTGCGATTTGCTAGGAAGAACATAATGGAGGCAGATCGATTGATCCGAAATCGGATTCAAATCCAATATAGCACTTGTGGATACATAAGAAATGTATTGGAAGATGCAAAACAAAAAATGGTGCGATTTGCTAGGAAGAACATAATGGAGGCAGTCAATCAATATGGATTGATCCGAAATCGGATTCAAATCCAATATAGCACTTGTGGATACATAAGAAATGTATCGAATCGATTCTTTTTAATGAATCGATCCTTCGAATATGGAATTCGTGATACTCTGAATGATATTCCTATCAAAATCATGGAATATAGGATCAACCAACATTTATCGAATTTGAAAAAGAGTCAGAAGAAATGGTTTGATCCTCTTATTTCTCGAACTGAGAGATCCATGAATCGGGATCGTGATGCATATGGATACAAAGGGTCCAATGGGAGCAAGAATTTCCAGGAACATTTGGAACGTTTCGTTTCTGAACAGAAGAACCATTTTCAAGTAGTGTTCGATGAATTATGTATTAATCAATATCAATATTCTTGGATTCTTAATCAATATTCTTGGATTCTTAATCAATCTTATTCGATTCTTAATCAATGTTCTTGGATTCTTAATCAATCTTATCCGATTATTAATCAATTTATTAATCAATATCGATATTGGATATATTCTTGGATTCTTAATCAATATTCTTGGATTCTTAATCTATATTATTCGATTGATTGGGACGACTATTGGTCTGTATTTCTTAGGCTTAGCGCATTTTGTTCGTCTTTGTGGAAGTCACTTCCTTTCCTTTTGTGTAAGTTTTTGTCCAAGTCACTTCTCTTTTTGTCCAAGTGCAAGTTACTTCCTTTGTTCTTTGTGAGTATGGGGAATATCCCCATTCAGAGGCATAGGTCCGGGATTCACATCTATGAATGGAACGACCCGAATGATCAACGCCCTACTCTGTCGATAGGTGCTCAACTTGTTCCTATGAATAAATTGAAACCCTTATTATTATTGGATGATCATAATATTTGCCAAAGACCGAAATTCTTATTCCCATTTTTGTTCAATAAGATACCAAAGTGGATGATTGACTCTAGAAATAATCGCAGGCAATCCTTTGATAACACGGATTCCTATTTCTTCCACGATCGAGACAATTGGCTGAATCCCTTGAAACCATTTCATAGAAGTTCGTTGATATCTTCTTTTTATAAAGCAAATCGACTTCAATTCTTGAATAATCCACGTCACTTCTGGTTCCATTGTAACAGAGGATTCCCTTTTTATGTGGAAAAGGCCGGTATCAATAATTATGATCTTACATATGGACAATTCCTCAATATTTTGTTCACTGGCAACAAAAGATTTTCTTTGTCTGTCGGTAAAAAGAAAGAGATTTTGGAGAGAGAGACTATTTCACCAATCGAGTTACGGGTATCTGACATATTCCTATCTAAGGATTTTCCACAAAGTGGTGACGGAACGTATAACTTGTACAAATCTTTCCATTTTCCAATTGGATTCGATCCATTCGTTCGTAGAAGAGCTATTTACTCGATCGCAGACATTTCTGAAACGCCTCTAACGGAGGAACAAATAGTCAATTTGGAAAGAACTTATTATCAGCCTTTTTCAAATATGAATTTATGTGATTCAGAAGCGAAGAACTTGCATCAGGATCTCTGTTTCAATTCCAAGATGGGTTGGATTCCCACTGGGAAATATTTCCCATCCGAAAAGAGGAAAAAAGGGAGTAAGAAATGCGTTGAGAAATGGCGGATGTATCGAACCTTTCAAGGAGATAGTGCTCTCTCAAAATGGAATCGGTTCCAAAGATATATGCCATGGTTCCTTACTTCGGCA